CGTGCGCAGATACCTATATATCATATATAAGATACTTGATTGTCTGTGTAATCTCTGTTCTGGTTTCGGGGTTTACATATATTCATAATTGTTGTTATAATTGAAATTGAGAATGAAAAAAAAGATTTTTTTATTGAAAAGACGCAATACTGATTAGTTATCATTTGGATTTTCTTATGTCATTAGGGAACCATAATTGGAAATCAAAATCGAAGAATCGTTCATGAATTCGCAGTCAAGTCAATAGTTAATGGTTCCAATTTATCATGAATTTTTACTTTTGTGACTGAAAGTCTATATATTTTCAAAGATATGGGTCCAATCAAAATAAAAAGGAAAGATTTTTTTTTTATTAAGGAAAAGGGATTCAAAATGCAAATACAATAAAGAAGAAAAAGAAGTTTTGTAATCCATCCCAAAGAGGTAATATTTTCATCTATTTTGTATCGTTTTGGCGACATGGCCGAGTGGTAAGGCGGAGGACTGCAAATCCTTTTTTCCCCAGTTCAAATCCGGGTGTCGCCTGATTCTAATTAATAAAAGACTCGAAATCCCTTATTGACTGATATAATCTATAACTCGCCAAATTGTTCCCCAGCCGAAGGAGAAGCCGGGGTCTCTTGATACGTACTTGATTCTAAGCATCTGGGGTTCTCAAATGAAAAGTGAAAGTTTTTTCAATCCTTGGGCCTAGGATTCAAGGAAAGATTATTATAAGTATAAGTAGTGGAAGAGAATTAAGAAGTCTTGATAGACCTTCCACTACTAGTGGGTTGGTTACTGACTGGACCTTGAATTCGATTGGATAGCCGGAGGTGATATCTAACTAATTAGTAGTTAGTAATTGTGGAAAAACGCAATTTTGTATACAAACTCAAATCAAAGGAGTCTCTGAGTACTCCGGTATTCGATTAATATTCGATTGGATAACTGGCTTTTTTTTTATTTTCTAGAAATAGAATAAAAAAAGTTCAAAATTCTTTTCCACCGGTCAAGAGTGGAATAGACTGTTAAAAATCGTATAGGAATTTGTTATATGTATGTGGCTTTATTGGATTGTTTCATTAAATTAATAGTCCGAAATCAAAATACTTTTTTGACTCTGTACCATTGATTTCACTATTATTAGTGAACAATAATGGAATAATTCCTTCATATTCATAGAGATAGGGGACATAATTCACATGGATATTGTAAGTCTTGCTTGGGCTGCTTTAATGGTAGTCTTTACATTTTCCCTTTCACTTGTAGTATGGGGAAGAAGTGGACTCTAGAAAGACTACTTAACTAATTGAGTTGAGGAATCAAACTGTATCAATTGTTTTGTAGATCGTTCCGCAAAGTGTTTTTAAAGATAAAAATGTCAATCAAAGAGGTATTTCAATAAGTCCCGTGTTTCTATTTTGAAAGGAGATAGAGATGATAGGAAATTTATTTCAAACGAATTTTTCCTAAATTCTCTATTTCGCCGAACGGACTCTTATCCAAGGACAATGGGGAATAACAGACCCCTTTTCTTTTGTTTTCCTAATCCAAGAAAAAGCTGTTCTGTTATTAATTTAAGGGTATACGTACTTTCTAGAGGAAAGAACATAGACATAGTAGTTGTTCAACAAGATATACACATAATAAGATCTTGACTCGGGCGAGTCGCATATTTGGCACTTATTACTTGTTTTATTATTTTAGAAAATCGACTCATTTCGTATTAAACTTACAAATTTATGAGGTTTACTATTCGAAGAAGTTTCCATATCATAGAACTCTTTGGATCATCTATCAACCAGTCAATAAATTACTTTACTTCTTGGGAATGATAAAAAAAGATTACTAAGTTGATTTTTTTTATTAATTATTATTATTAATATAGGCCATACCCATATCATTTTTCTTTCTTTTGGATGCTGGGATTTCTATTTGAAATAATCGGAAATCTAGGAATTCAAACTGTAAAATAAAAGTAAGAGTTGCCTTTCGATTATTTCGGATTGATCAGAATCAATATAAATCAATCAAATAGATGTAGCAAAAAAATAGAATTGGGATCGCTATATACCTAACATGTATGAAGATCCATATTCTAGGTGGATCTATATTAAATTAAGTATGTACTTTTACTTTCTTTACTTTATAGAATATAGTACAACTTTCTACACTACAAAAAAACACCAATCTAATAGATAGTATGGTAGAAAGATTCATATATTTCTTTCTACCATACTATCAAATTTCATCGAATACTGCTAATTCTAGCCTGCTCATCTCATTTAAGAAACGAAATTGGAATCCTTTCCATTTTTTTAATCATTGATCAAGAAGTCAAGTCTCATTCAAATTAATCATTTTGGCTGACCGTTTTTACATAGATAATCAGTAAAAAAGCTGTAGGAACTAGAATGAAGAGTGCAGTAGCAATAAATGCGAGAATATTTACTTCCATAATCTCATCGTTTTTTTTACTTCGTAATAACTCGGGATTTAATCCCATAGAGATGATCAAAATTTCGCCTGTAAATTCAATGGGATGAATTACATCTTAATGTAATTGAATCGGATTAATATCATGAATAACAATATCTGAGCTATCATATAAATTCGCCGTCGCGAATTGAATAGTATAACATAGGAAGATCTTTTATCCATACCGAATCCAAAAAAAATAGAATTCCTGATCTAATCAAGAATTCCTTTACTTTACTTTACTTATCATTCTTTTTTTCCATAACCTACTGTGTTCCTTGTACAATCAATCATATGATGAAGTCTCATCTGATCACTTTTCCACTTCCATTGGTTACAAAACCTCAAAAACCAACTTTGATCTTTCTTTTATTAATATCCTCCCCTCTTTTCTTAGGTTAGTACTAGGGCACATATATGAAAAGTTCAACGTGCAATTTGAATGAGATAGAATGTTTCAAATTGAAATTAGTTAGTCTTAATGATTGAGATGGCGCAAAATGGGAGACAGAAGGAGAGATAGGATTAATCTGAAAAGTATTTTGTCAGGGTAACTATAATAAAAAAGAAAAAGAAAAAATTGTCTATTGTACAAGATGTACAAGAAACTAATTCTATTTGTATATGTACTCCCGAAAAGCATATGGGACTCTATTCCATAAGATAGACGCGAGAAATTGAAAAACCAGACCCAATCAAATCAATATGGTATCTCTTGTACTTGGAATCCTAAATAGGATCTTACTAATAAAAAATGATACTAGAACTAATCCACATATCTCTCCCAGCAATCAGTCCTAGCTGAAGTAATGAAAATTTTCAGGTTTGTTTGATGCGAAATAAATGAAAAAGGAAAGAAAAAAGAAATAAGAATCATAATAATCCCTATTGAGAGTGAAATTCTATTGTTTTCCATCTCCCAGAAAGTGGAAAGATGAATTGATATATTTTTTTTATTGGGTATTGGATCCGTCGGGACTGACGGGGCTCGAACCCGTAGCTTCCGCCTTGACAGGGCGGTGCTCTGACCAATTGAACTACAATCCCCGGGAACTGAGGTATAGAGTATCCATTTTTTTATGATTTGATTCAAAACATTTCATTTCTAATTAGAATTTTCGTGTTGGAACCGAGACGCAAGTGCTATTTGAATATCTCCATGAATATGCACCTTAGTGAGAACCACACGAATTACTAGTAATTTTTCCTTATTTCAAATTGAAAAATCGATTGAGAATCAATTTTTCAATAAAGAAATAAAGAAAAGGAGTCTTCTTCCTAATTTTATTATTAGGTATAAATACTTAATCTTATTATTAAGTATTTATACTTAATAATAAGATTAAGATCTAGATATAAATCTAGATCATTATCTAGATACAAATTTCCCGGAACAAATAAATCGAGCAAACAAATAAAAAAAGAAAGTATATAAGAGAATATATAGCAGAAAACTTGACTCGTTTATTCCGCGTATCCGCCATTTCTAGAGGACAAATATATTCATCTCATAGCGAATGAGCGAATTATTGGGCCGAGCTGGATTTGAACCAGCGTAGACATATTGCCAACGAATTTACAGTCCGTCCCCATTAACCGCTCGGGCATCGACCCAGGAAGAATCACTTCAATTTTAGGCTTATTGATAATTCATGATCAACTTCCTTTTGTAGTACCCTACCCCCAGGGGAAGTCGAATCCCCGCTGCCTCCTTGAAAGAGAGATGTCCTGAACCACTAGACGATGGGGGCCCAACTGCCTATGTTCATAGTATGAACAGTTTTTGGAAATTGTCAATATAATCTAATACTAATAATTCTAATTAAAAATGAGATTCAAAGGATCTTTCCGTCGTAATATATGTACATAGATACATTTTCTATGTATATACATAGTGACTATGTCAAGAATTGACTAAAAGTGCCCTTTTAACTCAGTGGTAGAGTAACGCCATGGTAAGGCGTAAGTCATCGGTTCAAATCCGATAAGGGGCTTTATTTTGAGTTTTTTCATAAAAGGCCATCATATTTGATGGGGAATAGAGATATTGTTGGTTGATATTTTTAAAGTAAAAAGTAAACAACTGTATAAGTATAATAAGTTATACTATATTATAGTCATAGTAATAGTAGTTATAAAGTTGAACTTTTATTCATTATAATGAATAATTATAAGATAAGTCGTCTCTGGAATCACCAAATATTCCTATTTTCTATTATAGGAATCAAATCGATTGGAATGGAAAGATTCGAAATCAACAAATGAAAAAGTAGGTGGACCTGACCTATTGAATCATGACTATATCCGCTATTCTGATATTGAAATTTGATAGAAATGAAATTGGAACAGTTGACCTTTTTTTTATTTCTTTAGACTCTGCATAAATTTGTCGATATTTCCAATTTCATTTTTGTGTTCCTAGCTATTCCATAGATAGGAATAAATTTACTATTCTCTTCCTTCATAGAGAGGTAAAACTTTTATTCCAAATCACAAAGAAATTTTCAATATCTTTCTTTGATTCCAAAACGGAATTAATT